TATGTAACTATTGAGAGTGAAGATATTCTACATAATGTGAATATTCCACCCAAAAGTTTGCTTTTAGTTCAAAACGATCAATATGTAGAATCAGAACAAGTAATTGCTGAGATTCGCGCAGGAATATCCACTTTGAATTTTAAAGAGAAGGTTCGAAAACATATTTATTCTGATTCAGACGGAGAAATGCACTGGAGTACCGATGTCTACCATGCACCCGAATTTACATACGGTAATGTTCATCTATTACCAAAAACAAGTCATTTATGGATATTATTAGGAGGGCCGTGCAGGTCCAGTCTAGTCTACCTTTCGATCCACAAGGATCAGGATCAAATGAATGCGCATTCTCTTTCTGGCAAGCGAAGATATACTTCTAACCTCTCAGTAACCAATGATCAGGCGAGGCAGAAATTATTTAGTTCGGATTTTTATGGTAAAAAAGAAGATAGGATTCCTGATTATTCAGACCTTAATCGAATCATATGTACTGGTCAGTATAATCTCGTATATTCGCCTATTCTCCACGAGAATTCTGATTTATTGTCAAAAAGGCGAAGAAATAAATTCATCATTCCACTACACTCGATTCAAGAACTCGAGAATGAACTAATGCCCTGTTCAGGTATCTCGATTGAAATCCCCGGAAATGGTATTTTCCGTCGAAATAGTATTCTTGCTTATTTCGATGATCCTCGATACAGAAGAAAGAGTTCGGGCATTATTAAATATGGGACTATAGAAACGCATTCAGTCATCAAAAAAGAGGATTTGATTGAGTATCGAGGAGTCAAGGAATTTAGGCCAAAATACCAAATGAAAGTAGATCGATTTTTTTTCATTCCTGAAGAGGTGCATATCTTGCCCGGATCTTCTTCCATAATGGTACGGAACAATAGTATCGTTGGGGTAGATACACAAATCACCTTAAATCTAAGAAGCCGAGTCGGTGGGTTGGTCCGGGTGGAGAGAAAAAAAAAACGAATTGAACTTAAAATCTTTTCTGGAGATATCCATTTTCCTGGAGAGACGGATAAGATATCCAGACATACCGGCGTTTTGATACCACCAGGAACAGGAAAAAGAAATTCCAAGGAATCCAAAAAAGTGAAAAATTGGATCTATGTCCAACGGATTACACCTAGTAAGAAAAGGTTTTTTGTTTTAGTTCGACCTGTCGTCACATATGAAATAACGGACGGTATAAATTTAGCAACCCTTTTTCCACCGGATCCATTGCAGGAAAGGGATAATGTGCAACTTCGAATTGTCAATTATATCCTTTATGGAAATGGCAAACCGATTCGAGGAATTTCTGACACAAGTATTCAATTAGTTCGGACTTGTTTAGTATTGAATTGGAACCAAGACAAAAAAAGTTCTTCTTGCGAAGAAGCCCGTGCTTCTTTTGTTGAAATAAGGACAAATGGTTTGATTCGACATTTCCTAAGAATCAACTTAGTGAAATCCCCTATTGCGTATATCGGAAAAAGGAATGATCCGTCGGGGTCAGGATTGCTCTCTGATAATGGATCAGATTGTACCAATATCAACCCCTTTTCTTCCATTTATTCCTATTCCAAGGCAAAAATTCAACAATCTCTTAACCAACCTCAAGGAACTATTCATACGTTGTTGAATAGAAATAAGGAATGTCAGTCGTTGATCATTTTGTCAGCAGCCAATTGTTCTCGAATGGGGCCATTCAAGGATGTAAAATATCACAGTGTGATAAAAGAATCAATTAAAAAAGATCCCCTAATTCCAATTAGGAATTCATTGGGCCCTTTAGGAACATGCCTTCCAATTGAGAATTTTTATTCATCTTACCATTTAATAACTCATAATCAGATCTTAGTAACTAACTATTTGCAACTTGACAATTTAAAACAGACTTTTCAAGTGATTAAATTAAAATATTATTTAATGGATGAAAATGGAAAAATTTTTAATCCCGATCCATGTCGTAACATTATTTTAAATCCATTCAATTTGAATTGGTCTTTTCTCCATCACAATTATTGTGAAGAGACATCTAAAATAATTAGTCTTGGACAGTTTATTTGTGAAAATGTATGTATAGCCAAAAATGGACCGCCCCTCAAATCGGGTCAAGTTATACTTGTTCAAGTTGACTCGATAGTGATACGATCAGCTAAGCCTTATTTGGCCACCCCCGGAGCAACTGTTCATGGCCATTATGGGAAACCCTTTACGAAGGAGATACATTAGTTACATTTATATATGAAAAATCGAGATCTGGTGATATAACACAGGGTCTTCCAAAAGTAGAACAGGTGTTAGAAGTGCGTTCGATTGATTCAATATCCATGAATCTAGAAAAGAGGGTTGAGGGTTGGAACAAATGTATACCAAGAATTCTTGGAATTCCTTGGGGATTCTTGATTGGTGCTGAGCTAACTATAGCGCAAAGCCGAATCTCTTTGGTTAATAAAATCCAACAGGTTTATCGCTCCCAGGGGGTGCAGATTCATAATAG